GGGGTTCGAATCCCTCTCTTTCCCGTTTTGTTGATGAATTGATATTCTCTTTTTATTTACAATTTATCGAAAATAATTATTAATATGAAACGTGTAAAAAATAAGGCATTTTTTATTCTTATTCTTCACGGCCAGGATTACGTACTGGATCATTAGACAAAAATCCGAAGATGAAGAGAGAAACAAAGAATATCACTACTGTGTAAACAAACAGTTTAAGAGTAAGCATTACCCAATCTCCATGATTGTTTTTTTGTAAAAAAAAGAAGGGGGGGAATATATTCTCCGTTTTTATATCACATATCCTATATTTGTTTGATACTATGAAATAAAGCGATGTTTCTAAAAAAAAAATAAAATGATCTGAAATTAACTTGTAATGTAATAAATAATAATCTTTTATTAAATTACAAGTTAATTAGTTGATTCTAACCTTATATCCGTAACAACTATAACAACTATATATTATATAAATATAATAAAGTAATATTAATATACATAACAAAGGATCTGTTATTGGAAAAAGGTACCCGGAACGGAGTTATCGTGTCTATCCACGAATTTCAATGTTTGAATCTAGGATTTAGACTTATCTGATCTTATCAATTGTTATCATTTTTTGTAGTACATTATTTAATTAAAGACCTCATCGAAAACTTAGAGCAGCTTGCCAAACAAATGCTAAGAGAAAAAAGAATACAGGTATGACTGGCATAACATCTACGATTGGATTTAAAAAAGCGTAGGCCTCGGGCAATTTTGAAAAGAAAAAAATACTCGAATAAAGAGTAAAATTAAGACAGATCAAACTAAAGATATTAAATGTAACAACCATTTTTTCATGAAGAGAATTGAATTTTTATTGAGTTTTTAATCTAAAAAAATGATTTTTTTTTTATTTACCCAATCAAATCAAAAACACTTCTATTCTCTTATCCTTTATCCTTTGAGAATAGAAGAAATTATACTTTCACATAATATTTTAATTCAATTCTATGTAATGATCAATGAATTGGGTTTTATTCGATATTTAGACATGTTAAAATCCTAGCAACACTTTTATCAATTTATATTTAAAAAATGTTGACCAGAATAAGTAATCAATACCAATATTAGTTTTATTAGTGTTGAATAGAAATCGAATTGGGGCGTAGTCAAGTGGTAAGGCAACGGGTTTTGGTCCCGCTATTCGGAGGTTCGAGCCCTTCCGTCCCAGAACATACCTGTTTTATCAGAATAAACGTTTTTTTGAACGAATACTAATTATTTTCTATTCCATATCCATACATATATGTATAGTATATATACGTGTGTATGTGTAAAAGAGCATATTGATAAATCCCCCCCTTCTTTTTTTTACAAAATCAAAAGAGCCATTGCGTTTAAAAAATAAAAGATTTAGAATCATCTTGTTATCATAGAATGTAATGAATATAAACCGATTGGTTGGAAAAAAATAGGATCGAGTCCGTTTATCACGAGGTATCTATCTTTTTATTACTATCTATTTGAGTATAATTATAATAATATCAAAAAAATACGAATCTGATTATGAATTAAAACACAAATACTTTGTTTTCACTGTATCGCACTATTTAGTATTATTTGATAACCCAAATTTGACTTTGGTTCAAATAAACTTTCAAACAAATAAAAATGGAAGAATTAAAAAAAAAATTAGACCGAGAGCGAACTCGGAAACAGGATTTTTATTTTTTATATCCTATTTTTTTCCAGGAGTATATTTATGCACTTACTCATAATCGTAGTTTCAATCGATCAAGTTTGTTCGAAAATGTAGGTTATGACAAAAAGGTTAGGTTACTAATTGTGAAACGCTTAATTACTCGAATGTATCACCAGAATTATTTTCTTATTTCGACTTATGATTATAACCAAAATGATTTTTTGGGGCACAACAAGCTTTTTTGTTTTCAAATCATATCGAGTAAGTTAGCAGTTCTTGTAGAAATGAAACTTTTCCTAGGCGTAGTATCTTCTCTTGAAAATAAAATAAACGAATCTAAAAATTTACGATCAATTCATTCCATATTTCCCTTTTTCGAAGATCAATTCTCCCGTTTAAATTATGTGTCAAAGATATTAATACCTTATCCTGTTCATCTTGAAATATTGGTTTTAATTCTTCGTTGTTGGGTGAAAGATGCTGCTTCTTTACATTTTTTACGATTCGTTTTCCACGAGAATCGTAATTGGAACCTTTTTTTTTTTCCAAATAAATATATTTCCAACCTTTCAAAAAGAAATCAGAGATTATTTTTATTCTTATATAATTCTCATGTCTGTGAATACGAATCGATTTTTGTTTTTTTACGTAACCAATCCTATCAGTTACAATCAACATTTTTTGGAACCTTTTTTGAGCGAACTATTTTCTATGGAAAAATAAAAAAAGAGTATCTTATCAATGTCTTTACTAAGGATTTTCAAGCCATATCATGTATGTTCAAAGATATTTTTTTGCATTATGTTAGGTATC